AGGCTTCTGTGGCGACTACTTACTCTATCTTCGAATGCTATTGGTTGACCATTAGAAGGGCCATTTCTCCCGTTGACTCCACACGGGATGATAGCTATTCGTGCCACTGTTTCGATCTTTATTTGAAAAGAGCAAGTGCGAATCCTGAATGCGAACCTCTCTTCGCGGCTGACCGGCTTCGGTATGGTAGAGAAATGGTTTGATGCCCGTCGACATGAATAATGGTTGAGGGGCAACCGTAGAGAAAGAACCTGACTTTACAGACGGTTTCAGAGCAAGAGTCTTTGGTGAGGAGCGCTAGGAGCTGGGCCGTGGGAAGGTGTAGTAAGCGCGGTAGAAGCTTTCTTTGCTTTTGTTCTCGCTATGCTAGTTCCTTTGGTTTGGAGCTAGCTTCAAGCTACAGCTATGTCTTTGCTGTATATCTATCACTCTCGTTCAGACAGGGGTTAAAAAAAAGCTCTTAGCCAACGCCCACAAGCATGATTCAGTGTGAAAATGACTTTCTCAAACAAAGTCAAGTATGTGCTTGAAAATGGAAGTTTGCACTAGTCACATCTTTCTCAAAAAGAATGTGACGGGGTGGTCAATCAAATAGATCGTATCTTTGTCAGAATAGAAGCAGGCACACCCACCAAGTTTAGGGAGTCGGAGGTTAGTGATTCTTAAGCTAGCCTGTGACTGTCCCGTTGCTCTTCGTGAACCATAGCAACAGGATTTCATAGAAAGAAAGCATTCGCAGTAAGCCTAGCGGCTTCCTATGATCACCGATCAAATAGCATCACGCTCAGGAAAGGATTTCTCCTCAAATCAAGTCAGTCTTCCCTCCGCTGGAAAGAACGGATCAAGAAGTGGTGGTTCAGTCACTTCGGTAGGGGATTCGCGATGCCATCTGTATGGTCTTGCTGTTGATGGTACCTCACAATGGGGGTGCTGCCCAAGCGGAGCTAACTACAGGTCCGAATATACTGCGATCACCCAGACCTTTCTAATACTGAATCTAATACTGAAATCCTGTATACGAAATTTCTTCAGTTGCTTACTCGACCTAAGCAAGCCAGACCGAACACCCGAAAAAGACTTTCTCCATCGAACGGAAATGGACGAAGAGCGAGGAGGTATTCTTCAGAGCAGAGAGAAGAGCCTAGAGAAATTTCACGATAACTGACTCTATATCCTCCCTTAAATGCGGCTTGATTTCATCCTTGATGTCCTTTAATTGATCGAGCTCAGTTCGTTCCGTTCTATGTTGACTCCGTTCGAGCCTCCCCAGCAAGAAAACGGATGCGCGTTGCTAACGCCTTACGGCTGGCTTTCGCGCTAGCGCGCTCGTCCGTTGCTTGTTCCTTCCTCACTCACTTGTCTAGCTATTGCAAGCAAAGACGAAGTCGCAAGCTAAAGGTCAGACTCATCTTGCTGTTCACTGAACATATAGAGTAGGGTAATCTACCCCAAAAGTCTTTCCTGGACGCAACTCAAGGGACAGCGTTAGTGTAAAGAGTAGAGATTCTCATAAAGAAAGAACTACTCCCGCATTAACAATAACAAAGTGAAGCAGGACTGCACTCGCTACGCAGTTGAATAGACAGGAAGACAATCAGCAAGGGCGATAGCCCACTGGTTGCAAAGGAAGCGCGCCCAGAAAGAGGTAACCTTACTTAGATGTACTGATCAAAGAATTACTCAGTGAACGGGCCTGATTGAGGACTCTTACAAACCATTTCAGAACGAATACCGAGCTTCCAGCAAAAGATAAGCCGACCCAACCAGAATCAAATACAAACTTCCTTAGAGAAGCAAACTCCCACTTCTCTACTAAGGGGACAAGGATCAGGCTCTCCCATGAGTTAATAACGGGGGGTCCTTCAACCATTTCAGCAGGGAAAGGAATAACTCACTACAAGTTCTTTAACAAGGGAAGGAACTTCACTACAAACTACAGCAATACTCAGAAACAAACAAACGCTCGCGGGGCTTTAGGGACACACTCGATCCCCGGGGGACAACCCCCACACCGGCTCGCAAACAACAACCGATAGACACAGCTAAAAATATACACCGATAGACTAAAAATGTCGGATGATCGGGGCGGGGGGAATAAAAAAAAACGAAGGACTTCTACATAAATTATAGGCAGCGCATTTAATTTAACAAGAAAATCACTAAAGACTAGGATTAGCAAGGGCGGATATTGAGCCATTAGACGGCACAGATATTCAGCTCCGACAGAGACAGAAAAAAAGGACTATTTCAGGGATCCAGCTCTGAAAAGAAATACAATCAGCTTAACCTAAGATATTAGAAAAGAGAGCACGCGATTCCTAGTCAGACCATCCGAGAGATTGCGAGAAAGAGCTCCTAAGCACATGCCAGCAAAGACAGATAGTGAGCAGGTCAGGAGGGAGGAAAGTAATCGGATAGCTTTCTCTTGAATCCCGTTCACAATCCATTACAGAAGCAAGCAGAATCCTCTGAGATACGCCTACGGACAAGTAGGCGGAGGAGAGCTCAGTAGGCAACGGCAGAAGTGCAGGCTACGTTCGATAGCTAACGGAGGGTACTTTCCATAGAAACAAATAGGATAAAGACAACTACAGCAGAAACTCAAACTTTTAGAGCCCAGGCGGGAGCTTAAAGTTGCGCAGCAAAGCTACGAACATAGCAGAAGAGCGAGCTTCCTTCCTATTAATTACTATCTCTTTCTTACTCGAGCTCTTTCTCTTTACTAGAAGATGCTTGCCTTGCGCCAGGATCAAGAACGCGGCAGCCTTCCCTCAACAGCCCGGGAAGAAGGGAGATATACAATATCAACTACAGTGAGCAAATAGAGTACCTGCCCTAGTAGGGAGACAGCTCCAGCATTTCTCTTAGATGAAGGGGCCATAAGCGTAGAAGAATGATTTCCAGAAGTGCTACAGGAGTCTAGTCCGAGCGCGCTTGGAGTGGAAGAAAGACAGGGCATTAAGGAAAGCCAGGGCTAGTTAGCAACTTTAGTAGTTCAGCTCCGTCTCACTCAGGTCATGGGTACGGAAACCGTAGATTAGAAAAGGTAGGACGTAGGCATGCCTCTACAAGCGATAGATCGAGCCAAAGTGTGTAAGATCGGATCAACCCATTGAAGAAGATCGGATCCAGCCAAAGTGTGTCAACCATTCGTCTCAGCATTACCTTCTCACCCAGGCATTCAGAGCAAGCAACCGGAAATCTACTAAAGAGTAGCAAACCAGTAGCGGTTTCAAGCGGGGGTTCTTATGCCGGGTTGTTCAGTAGCTTTCGAAGCCAAAGACAAAGCCTAAGATTGAAATGGAGTCGAGACATGAAATGAAGAAAGATTCTATTGTGGGGAAGCAACTTCTACTCAAGCACGGGGGAAGACATCATCCGAAGAGCGGGGCGGGGATAAGCAAGGAGCGAAGCGTAAAGCAGAGCCGTTTCTAGGATATCAGGTTTAGCCGTTGAAGGACCTGTTCTAGTGTTGCAAGCTAGGTCAAGTAATCAAGCTAGGTTCAGTCTTTCAGACTCCCTCTCTCCTCCAGTGAGAAAGAAAGTAAAGTCAAGAGGAGAGGCGAGAAAGGAATCACTCGACAAAGCTTGGAGTGGAAGAAAGGCGTGGGGAAAGAAAGAAAAGAAGGAACGGGGGCGGTAGGACCCATTGAATCAGTCATAATTTCATAACCTCTCTCCGGCCTCAACTACACCTTCTCTAAAGTGAGAAAGAGGCATTCCAAGAAGCAACTTCCCGTGGTATGGTACTTCCTATGGTATGGGATGGTCCCCTATCGAAAGAATCAAATCCAATTGAAGCGGAGTAGTTGAATCGAATAAGAGAAGTTAAGGAGATATTCCATATCGTGGAATACAGGAGAAGCTAGGTCAATGAAATGAATAGGAATGAGCTCCAGATGGGGCGGTGAAAGAGGATAGCGGTGAAACGGAATTTCTAGCATTGACTCATATATTCAGTGAGGCATCGTCTGACGACGATGCCCTGGTTCACAATGGATTGGGGGAGGGGAGTGAGAGGCCAGGCCTAGTGCGTTTCCAATCAAAGCAGGCATGAGCATGAGACTGACTTCAAGCTTCAAGTAGAAGAAGGCAACCCGAATGAATCAGATCTTGGGTTCGTGAACCGGGCTAAGGGGGCTGCACCAGTCAATCAACCAGTACGTACGGATTTCTTTGCGAGTGGTCGTAGAGTGGCTGGCATAGGATTAGTGAGGACTGTTTTCAGCGGGAAGAGCTGAAGGGAGTGGGAAATACTCGACGAAAGGGGGGACGGAACTACACCTAACAAGAATGCTGGCTAGCTCGGCTCGCTACGGCAATAGGACGTGCGCGGTAGTTTGCTTGTTTCGGTCTCTATCTTTCTTCCATCTCTCAGGGCCGGCTAGCTGGGGGCGGGAAAGGGCCTAGTCTCTTTGCCCCAAGCTCAGGGAATTTAGGGCTGTTCACTGACTCCACTATCACTGAACTTCCTTCAACCTCAAGTAAGTAGTCCTATTTGAAGACGGCAGACTCTGTCTCGGATTATCTGATTATAGTCTGCTGTTTCAGGTAAGTGAGGTGGCCTGGACCGATATCCGTTTTCTAGTTCTGTTTAGTCCGCTTCCTACAATTCAACTTAGTCGGCTTCAAAGCCCCCTTACTGATAGAGGCGCTAGCTCTGTAGTTAGCTAGGTGTAGTTCCGTCTTTGCTCCGGACCTGGCCTTGAGCTGTCTTTCCCTTCTCCTAGCTTCGAGTTGGGAAGTGACTCGACAAAAGGATCTGACAGAGAAGCGTAAGCGAGCCCCTCAAGGGAAGGAATCAAGATCTTGTTAACCCAGAGATAGGCGGGGAAGGCATAATTCTTTTTTGAACCAATAGTTCAGATATTGTTAGTGGGCTTACAACCACTGACTGTCTCGCTCTCTTTCCCATATACGGATTACGGAAGGCAGTGCTAACTAGGGATGCGTACGGAACTACATGAAACTGAAGTTCGGAACGTGACCTTTGCCCAAAGTAGTGCACCGGATGCTCAAACAGGGCCTAATTTCCTGATCTTAGTCGACTTGCAGCTGTCGCCTACCATAGTAGGGGTAGTACGACTGGAACGATAAGCTACTGTTTGAACAGTCCGACTTTCAGCTACATCAAGCAACTACTACTTTAAGCAGTAAGCGGGTAATCCTGTTGGACTACTTGAAGCGCGGTAAGCTAGGATCGATTCGATCTCTTTCACTTGAAGCTAGAGAAAGCAACTACTACCTTTCAGCGAGACTCCTATTAGGCTTCCGTCTAGTGGCATCCGTTCCGTAGTTAGCTTGGCTTGTTTGCTTTGCCTCCGTTCCTTCTGTGCCTAGGTTTGCTCCGTATCGGGCAGAAGCAGGCATTCCAGCGCACTCTTTCGGCTTTATTCAATCTGTTCTTTAGTTTAGGGAGAAGCAAAGAAGAGTGAAGGCGAAGTGCACCTGAGCTAGAAGCATTACACCACCTAGCAACGCTTGAGGAACAAAGAATATGATAACTTGACTAACATGATGGTATCTCGGTAAGGTTTCTCGGTGTGGAAGAGCTGGTCCTCGATATGGAAAGGTGGGCCGATTCTTTATGCCTTCTCGCCTGCCTTGAAGATGAACCAGCCACCATCACCACTCGTGGTTCACGTCTTTCGAAGAACTATCGCTCTGGCGAATTCCAAGTAAGATACGAATGAATCCTAGGGCACAATGGAATGAGAAGGCTTGGAACTATACTGATTGGCAGTAATGCAAAAAAGCAAAAAAAAGAATAAAGAATAGGGAGAATGCGGATTTGGTGGTACTTGAATTGATACTCATCATGCGAATTGGAGAGCATGCCCCTAAGTGTACTCCTTTTTTATAAGTTATTTAAAGATGTCAACATCCATTTTTGATTCAACAGCGGAAATAAATAAAACAATTCATGCTTACTACAGGTTCTATTTGGCTTGTCGAAATACAGATTAATCAACATTTTGGACCTCGATTGTCTACCTATCGCCATGCCTTAACCCATCCTAATCGGAGACTTGAATTGGTAATTAATTCTTCCTTGATTAAAGGCCAGTAAATTCCCAGATCCATAGCAAACATCTCACCCCAGCAAGAAAACGCCTTACGGGAATCCCAGGAAATTGATCGAGTTGCGTTAGCACACTTGATTTTTCAACAAACAACTATTAGTAACTAATAGTTTTAACGCCTTACGGGAACCTTACGGGAATCAAGGGCTTATATAGTATATCACTCTACAAACAAGCGCAAGCGCAGCAAGAAAACGGATGCGCGTTGCTAACGCCTTACGGCTTTCGCGCTAGTGCGCTCGTCCGTTGCTTGTTTGCTTGTTCCGTTGCTTGTTTGTATAGTTCCGTTCCGTCAGCATCCGTAGTTTGCTGGGTTGTGAGGCGCTGTCAAGCATCAGCGTCTTCGACCGGGTATGCGGCTAGGAAGTCGGCCAACGCCTGTCCTTTGACAGCCTTTTGAGGCACATACTGGATTCCAAACTCTGAAAGTAGTAATACCAATTTAGCGAGCCTTCCAGACAACGTCGGCCCTGTCATGAGGAGCAAACGGAGGCTTGAAAGCCGGAGTGCGCAGGAGCGCACTTCCGTTTTCTACGCTGGATTGGAATGATGAAATACATTATCGTTGGAGGGCTAGGGCCCGTTCCCACCTTATCCAAATGGACTGATGCTTTCTAACCGTACCCATAGCCTATCGACGATGGCTATCGCGGATACAACTCCTTCGGTTTGTTCAGAAAAGGAAAAGGCCAAGGAGAAAGAAAGACCAGCATTCTGCGTTCACTTCGTTCTGTGCTGTGGTTAAGGCCGAGCGTTTCAACATGATGCCTGCAGTGGTTGATACAAGAGATTCGACCCCAAGAAGCTGCTTTGATTCCAGGGACCAAGACACTGCATGCCGAGGAAGAGACTCTGCTTGTCAACGAACCTACCGATAGTGCAAATGAATGCCCTATAAATATAGCCGCTCTTTCTCTTCTTCCGTACTTATCTTTGCTCCGCTCTACCTCCCGTAAGGCTCAGTGGTGAGCCAGTCAAGTTAGTCAAGATGCATGCAGGATTAGAACCATTCCCGTTTCATCTTGCTTGCTCAGATCGGTAAACCTCTCTTTTTTATATTTATATGATGATTCCAGTCTTTCGCCTCGTTGAGCTTCCGTTCGACCCTTATTTGTTTGCCCAGAAAGAGAAAGCTCACCCAACAAGTGATTGCCCGCCCCAACGAATCCACTTATTGATGCCGGTAGTGTAGTATAGGTGCAACAGAGATGACTAGCAAAAAAAAACGAAAGCCTTTTTTAGTTTCAGTAAGAAATGGATCCGCCTCCCCCTTTGCACTTCTTTATCCGGTATAGCAGGCTGCTTCTCCGGCTTAGCTAGCAGCATGCTCACCCACCACACCACCTATAGGCATAAAATCCTCGTTCAATGAGAACTTCTATCTATTATCAATAGACGGTTTCCCGATCGGTTCTTTCTTGAAGAAAGAGACGAAGCGATCCACTTCCTATTCTTTTTAGTATTTTCGGTTGAGTCGAGAATCAAAATCGTCGAGGCGATTTATCGTGTAATTTCAAGGGCAAATATAAAGTCTTCAAACAGGTGCTCGGCTGGCCGGTCAAATACTCTCTATGTTGGTCGACTCGTCTGGTTCACTATCTCTCATAGCAGCAGATAGTTCTAAGTGCTTAAACTATTGGATTCTTCGGGCATTTCAGAGACAGAAAGCTGTCGAATGATGAACAAGATTTGAAACCCATTGCCGACCCTTTACTTGCCTTGATCCGCGCCCCCCACTCGACGACGGCTTGGAGATGACTCGAATGGAAAGACTGCTCCGTCCCTCACCCTACCTACTTCTAAGGATAGATAGAAAAGAATGGAATGACCGACCCTCCGAGACATAGAAAGTTTCCCAATCCCGGACCTCCTTCTTTGAGTATTTGAAGGGGAAGAGACAAAGATAAAATGAACATGACAGAACTGTTGTGTTGCTTGCTCAAAACCTTTATCTTTCCTTTATGAGTAGAGGGAGGAAATAAAGAGAACGAATGATTTAGTGCTCCACCAAGGTTTGTTTGGCAAGTTATACACTAAGTAGAAATTAGATCTATGTTGGTATCGAGATGTGGCTATTCCAACTCCATCTTAGCAAGAAAATAGTGAAGCGGGAGATAGTTTACCGTAAGAATAGAGTTTTCCAAATCTGGAATCGCGGAACGTTCCTCCACTACTCCCCATCCCGAAAGAGATCCGAAACCTGACGGAACGGAATTTCACTAAGTAGTAGATTCTGTTGAATAAGCAGTTGAGCTAGTCGATCAAATCTCATTATCGGGAATTTCACTAAGTAGTAGATCCATTAGTACCATTAGCATTGCCGGTTTAAGCATCACTATAAGAAGCAGTTGATTCGGTTGATTAATGTGATCCGGTCGGTTGGGGGTTATGAAAGATCTACGCCTAGAGGTATAGGACCGGCATAACCGATTGATTCATTTCAACCAACAGCGTAATACCCAGTAACATACCTAGTTGCCTATCCGGTTGGATATCGAGACCCAGCAGCATCTAAGCCAGGTGTATCATATATTGACCCATACCTTTCGCATATCCAGTACCCGGTGAAGAGCCAGCCACATCAGTGGCATATCCACCAGCAGCGCTAGTGGCATTATAGGCCGCATATGTTGATCCATCGGTAGCAGGGCCAGATGCATAACCGCATCACTTCAGCGGCATACCTTCAGGATCGAGATAGAGACCTAGCGGCATCAATAGCAGTGGATCCATCCGGAGCTGGCAGAGCCACCAGCATAGGCGAGGGCGAGGGAATCGAAGCAGGCAAAGACATAGGGGGTGGTTGATCCAGCGGATTGTGCGGAGTAGTTTACCCGATCCGGTCGAGAACCCAACAGTAGTATAGTAGCGGAGGAAGCAATGGCAGAGCTAGTTTATGAAGTCAAAATGAAGCGGATCCTGCTGCTCATACATCTCGCGATCGATAACGGGTTATGGATCCATAGGCAAAGGTAACATTTCGTCCTGCTCCGGGTTTCTGCACATCCCCCACAGCTCCGGAAACAGATTCACCCGTCGGGGATTATCCAGACCAAGGTGCAGATACATCTCGAGATCGAGATGGAGACCCATGGCAAATTGTTGGAGATCGAGCGGACCCAGTGGCTGAACCCCCCATTGACCTAGCACTAATTGATCTTGAATCAGTAAATGACCCAGCAGATTAAGAAGCAGGGGTGGTGAGAGTCGGACCGAATGGAATGGCATAGACAGCAGCTCGGTGAAAGGCTGATGAGACATAGGTTTCATAAGTAGCAGTTGACTCAGCAGTTCCAGTCTGTTCATGCGGGCGGGAAAGGCACTTCTAGCTGTCACACCATCGATCAGCACGAGATCGGTGCAAGGGCGATAGCCATGCATGCCCTCGAACGGATGGGAGGTGTACCAACGCTCGGATATGAGTTGTAACCCCTCGTAAACGCCACGGGGAGGGAGCTGAAAAGCCGTAGTTTGCTGGTGACGGTACGGAATGAGACTTAGTCGGCTGTGACGGAACTACATTGAACCTAAGTGTGCGCTAGCGCGCCCTGGAGTTGTTCAGCTCCTTCAACTGCTCTGCTGCACCTTTAAAACCAAGCTCTTGGTGCCTGCTTTAGCCCATAGAGAGCTCTCTTGAGCTTGCGTACCAAGTTAGGATTCCTAGGAGAAGAGAAGCCTGGAGTTGGAGGAGGCTGAATAGAAACTGATTCTTGCAGATCTACGCGGAGAAAGGAATTCTTCACGTCAAGTTGAAATAAGGGCCACTTTTTGATTGCAGCCAAGGCAAGAATGACACGAATGGTGGTCATTTTAGCAACCCGGGGCAAATGTTTCCTCAGTTTCGACTCAATATTCTGTGTTTTTTTTTCCTTTAGCTACTAATCTAGCTTTGTATCTCTCTACCAAGCCATCCGCTT